ATGCTAGTTCTTTTTTTTTTTTTCTTAGGTTAACTAATCTATTATGAAAAGGAAAAAGGGGTAAAGAAACTTGATGTTGATTGTTCTCTAAATAGAACGTTTCTTCTTCTACATGTAGAAAAGGAATAAATAAATTAATCAAATTTCGGGAGGCTTCATGAAGTGCTTCTTTAGGAGTTAAACTTCCATTTGTCCATATTTCTAGAAAAAGAATCTCTTGTTTTTCATTCCCATTCCCATACGAATGAATACTATGATTTGCATTTTGAACAGGCATGAATACAGCATCTATAGGATAACTTCGATCTTCAAAGTTATTTGACATTTTTAGACTATATCCGCGATTCCTCTCGATTTTTAATCCAACACACAAATCTATTGGTTCCGTTAAGGTAGCTATATGCTGTGTATTATCAATGATTTCCACAGAGGGCGGTAAAATTATGTCTCGAGCAGTTATATATCCGGGACCTTGGACACAAATAAGCGCGTTGCGCGTTCCATATAGATTACTTCTTAATACAATTTCATTCAAATTCATTAAAATTTCATGTACTGATTCTTGAATACCTACTATGTTAGAATAGTCATGTGGTATGTTCTCAGATTTTGCACGTGTAATACATGTTCCTTCTATTTCGCCAAGTAAAGCTCTTCGCATCGCAATGCCTATTGTGTCGGCTTGACCTTTCATAAGTGGAGACAGAATAAAGCGTCCATAATAGAGGCGCTTACTGTCTCTTCTTGATTCAACACACTTCCACTGTAGTGTCCGAGTAGATACTTTGACTTTCTCTCGAACCATAGTAATTTAATTTGATCAGATCATTGAATCGTTTATTTCTCTTGAAACCCTTCAGCCTTTATTTAGTTCTATACACGTCTTTTTTTAGGGGGTCTACAACCATTATGTGGCATAGGGGTTACATCTCGGACGAAACTTAAAAGTATACCGCTTCGACGAATAGCTCGTAATGCTGCATCTCTTCCCAGTCCAGGGCCTTTTATCCTTACTTCAGCTCGTTGCATACCTTGATCCACTACTGCTCGAATAGCATTTCCTGCTGCGGTTTGAGCAGCAAAAGGTGTTCCTCTTCTTGTACCCCTGAATCCACAAGTACCTGCGGAGGACCAAGAAATCACCCGACCCCGTACATCTGTAACGGTCACAATGGTATTGTTGAAACTTGCTTGAACATGAATAACTCCCTTTGGTATTCTACGTACATTTTTACGTGAACCACTACGTGTATTTTTACGTGAACCAATTCTTAATATAGGTTTTGCCATATTTTTTTATTTCACAAGAAATATATGGATATATCCATTTCATGTCAAAACGGACCTTTTTTTGCCAGCTCCTTGGAAGTGCCCTTTCCTTTATTTCCTTTAGTAATATTATCCTTGTCTTTGTTTATGCCTCGGGTTGGAACAAATTACTATAATTCGTCCCCTCCTACGAATTAGTCGACATTTTTCACAAATTTTACGAACGGAAGCCCTTATTTTCATAGTTGTTATTCCTTAATTCTCTGAATATACTTATTGTTGGACGAAAAAAAGGTTTCTTGATATTTTTGAATCTGGAATTGTATTTTCGTGAAAGGAATATTGAAATTGAAAAAAACCACTTACTCCTTTGAATCCTTGTTATGGAGTCTAGAAAATACCGGTCCCCTGATTAACTTATACCTAAGAACTTACTAAAGTTTAAAATTTTTTATCCTATAGGTATACCTATACAAAAAAATGGCGAATCCTTTCAGAAGCATGACCTAAAATCAAACAAATCCTTAATATCTAAACAAAATCGAACCATGCCGTTCGGAAGTGATTCAGAAAGAAAACTTTCAGTAATTTATTTTTTCTTTAATTTCATTCAAGGTAAAACATTCTAAACAGGGGTGGTATTACACAACCCCCCTTTTTTCACAAATGGTAAGTTCCGGATATCCAATTTTTATATTAGAAGGATTACCATATATAACACAAAATTTCTCCGCCGATTCTTTTTAATCGAGCTTCTCGGTCTGTCATTATACCTTGAGAAGTAGAAAGGATTACAATTCCTATTCCGCCTAAAATCCGTGGAATTCGTTGAGAGTTAGAATAGATTCGTAGACCCGGTCGACTTATTCTCTTTAAATTTAAAATAGTTTTATCGGATTCTTTTTTATTTCGTTTATGTTTGAGGGTTAAAATTAAAAAATATTGGTTGTTTTCGCGATGTTTCCTTACGTTTTCGATAAAACCCTCTCGTAAAAGTATTTTAACAATGCTTTCGGTGATGTTAGTCGATCCTATCCGCACCGTTCCTTTTCTATTCATGTCAGCATTTCGTATAGAGGTTATTATATCAGCAATAGTGTCTTTCCCCATGATAATTTTAAATTCCTTATTATTCTATAATTTTGATATAATCAACATGTTCTTTTTCTTTTATTTCTATATAGATATAGACGAATTATATATTAATATATGAATTAAATTATTAATATTTGATTATTAAGGGTATATGCGTGATACACAATCTATTAATTAATTTGATTTCAATACCATTTTTTTAATTCTATACTAACTATCAAATTTAGGTCTTATAATACCTCAGGAGCTAATGAAACTATTTTAGTAAAGTTTAATTGTCTCAATTCCCGTGGGATCGCCCCAAAAACTCGAGTTCCTTTTGGATTTCCTTCTTGATCAATGACAACGGCGGCATTGTCATCATATCGTATTATCATTCCATTGTTACGTTTGAGTTCTTTACAGGTACGTACAATTACAGCTCTGATCACTTCTGATCTTTCTAGAGGAGTATTTGGTATTGCTTCCTTGATTACAGCAACAATAACGTCACCAATATGAGCATATCGGCGATTACTAGCTCCTATTATTCGAATACACATCAATTCTCGAGCCCCGCTGTTGTCTGCTACATTCAAATAGGTTTGTGGTTGAATCATATCATTTTTTTGTATCTCTTCTTTTAATGCAAAGGACGAAGTCAAAAAATATTGTTTGTCAAAAAAATAAAACTTATAATCTTTTTATCCTTAAATGTTATTTAGCTTTTTCATTCTATATTCCTATTCAGAAATAATGAATTGGGTTTTTATAGGCATTTTTGATGCCGCTATTGAAATAGCTTTTCTGGCTATATTTTCGGGTACACCACCCATTTCATAAAGGATTTTACCTGGTTTAACCACAGCTACCCAATACTCCGGGGATCCTTTCCCAGAACCCATACGCGTTTCCGCAGGTCTTACTGTAACTGGTTTGTCTGGAAATATACGTACCCAAATTTTTCCACCACGTCGTACATTTCGTGTCATTGCTCGCCGCCCTGCTTCTATTTGTCTAGATGTGATCCAAGCGGGTTCAAGTGTTTGAAGAGCGTATCTGCCAAAACAAATACGATTCCCACGAGAAGATATTCCTTTTAGTCTTCCTCGATGTTGTTTACGAAATCTGGTTCTTTTTGGGTTATAATTGATAGGTTTTTTCTAAATTAGAAATTCCATCTCTACTACAGAACTGAACGTGAGAGTTTCTTCTCATTCAGCTCCTCGCGAATAAAAGGACTAAAAAAGCTTGTGTTAAGATATAGATGTAGTTAATGATTAATGCTATTAATCATGGTATTTTTTGAAATTTCATCTGATCTCTTCTAAATTGGTGTATGTCTTTTTCGAAATGGAATCCAAGATGAATTCTATTTATTTTAAAATAATGTCATATCATCATCTCGAATGTCGTTTTTGTTAAAGTTAGAGTTAGAATATTCTAACAAATCCTTATTTTCTTTTATCTTTTTCATTTTTTTCGTATTTTATTACTTTTTTTTGATGTGAAAAAATTGATGTGAAAAAAAGAAATTTTTCGCCGGCGAATATTTACTCTTTCACTATCTATTTAAGTTTGATGTTTATCCGACGAGGTCTCATAATCAAAATCAGAATAGATAATAAAGTTTCTGGTTTATTTCGCCATCCTGTCCAATGAATTACTAAGATTTGTTTTTCACTAGAATCCTCTATATTCATGGATTCCGTCGTTCCCATCGCTTCTTGATTAATCGTTAGACCCGAATTCTACAATGGAGCTCTTACATGAAATTTGGAATTTCATTTTTTAATTTCTTTTTGAGTCAATTTTCTCAGTTTTTATTGGCTCAAGGCTCTTAATTTTTTGTTTTCGAAACAGATTTTTCTAATTATTATGAATGAATCTGTATTGATGCGTTATTACATTGCTTTTCTTACAGTGACTTCATAGACTTTCCAAATTGGAATCATATATCATTAATATTAAATTTTTTCTTTCTTTCTTTCATCCTTCCATTTATCCGCATACTTTTTGATTATCTTTCATAACTTATAATCTAATCATATTTCTTTATTTATTTTTTCAGTTGCTACAATGATATGATCAGCCTATCATCTCTTGACTGATTTTTTTTGATCCAGATAATGCGAAGCAATGAGTTGCTTAGGTTATTTATTAATGCTATAGTTATTAACTATATTTATTAGTTGCTCTTATCTTATATATAGGTTAAGTTCTTTTTTCTTTTTTTTTTTATCTTAATCTAATAGAATCCTAAACCAACGAGTCACACACTAAGCATAGCAATTATATAAAAGGAGTTTTGATGGAAATTTTTATTCAATCTTATAGAATTGCTTATTTTTTTCTTAAACATAAAAAAGAACACTGCAATTTTTTTATTACTGGATAGTGTTATACTACATAGTTTTCGTTTTTTATCGTTGGATAAAGTCTAAAGACAAATAAAGTTTTTTTAGTCGTCGTCTACGAATATCCAAATTTTTATTCCTAACACCCCATAAATAGTTCGAACTGTATAGGAACAGTAATCAATTTTAGCTTCAATTGTTTGTAAAGGAACTCTGCCCTCCCTGATCCATTCAACACGTGCAATTTCTTTTCCGTCGATACGTCCTGCAATTTGTACTTGAATTCCTTTTGTATTCGCC